TCCATTTAGTATTTATGAAAAATTTTTTGGCCCCTCATTAAATCAATTGAAAAGGAAATCATTCTAGTTGACGATTGGGATTGGTCAACCCATAGAAAAAATATTCATTGAAGGGAGATATCGATATAAGTGGACCAAAGGCGAATTTTTGGCAAAAGATCTTTTCGATCTCTTTCCTTTTTTTTACAATTCTCTGTTCAATAGCCTAATCTTTTTTGCTATTACTCTAAATCGTATATAGTGTAGGTATAGATATTGTTTTTTCGAAGTCGATTAGTTTGAGTCGCGCCTATATTGCCTTCGTCGAAGCGAAAAAAAGACTCTTTCGAAAACTAGTCAATGGTGGCCCTCCATGGATTCACCTATATAAGCCGCAGCTAAAGTTGCAAAAATAAGAGCTTGGATACCACTTGTAAATAATCCAAGGAACATGACAGGGATAGGAACCACTAAAGGTACTAACGAAACAAGAACAACAACTACTAATTCATCAGCTAATATATTTCCAAACAGGCGAAAACTAAGTGATAAGGGCTTTGTGAAATCTTCTAAGATGTTAATAGGTAAAAGGATTGGAGTTGGTTGAATATATTTCCCGAAATAAGCTAACCCTTTTTTAGTAAGACCCGCATAGAAATATGCCACTGACGTGAGTAAAGCCAAAGCAACCGTAGTATTTATATCATTCGTGGGTGCGGCTAACTCCCCGTGAGGTAATTGTATGATTTTCCAAGGTAAAAGAGCGCCCGACCAATTAGAAACAAAAATAAAGAGAAACATAGTTCCAATAAAAGGAACCCAAGGACCGTATTCTTCTCCAATTTGAGTTTGACTCACATCTCGAATGAATTCAAGGACATATTCGAAGAAATTCTGAACGCCGGTCGGAATGGTTTGTGGTTTCCGAACAGCTAGCGCAGCGGAACCTAATAAGATAGCAATTACAACCCACGAAGTAATCAGTACTTGGCCGTGAACTTGGAAACCCCCGATTTTCCAATAGAAATGTTGGCCTACTTCCACACCGGATATCTCGTATAACCCTTTTAGTATGTTGGTGGAACCTGATAAAAGATTCATATTGCTCTCTGACAAAAAGAAAACTTTAAACGAAATTATTTTGATTCAACCATCTTTTTCTTGACTTAACTACTTGAATCGTATATTTGGAATACCAACTAATCACACTCTATGCCCAGTTCTTTTTATCTCGTTTTTGAGATTCAGAAATAGTAAGCGATTCGATAAATCTATGAGGGTTCCGAAACGACATAAGTTCTTTTTCTTCTTATTAATTACGGATTTCTTAGAGACTCAGAACGGCCCTCACGAATTGCGAATACTAATTTGTTAAGAATAAATAGGAGGGAAGAGATAGAATCATCATTCGCTGGAATTGAAATATCTGCGAGATTGGGGTCACAATTTGTATCGATTAAACAAATTGTTGGAATTCCTAAAGTGATACATTCCCGAAGAGCCGTATATTCTTCGTGCTGATCAACGATGATTACAATATCGGGTAAGTCTGTCATATATTTAATCCCGCCAAGATATCTTTGCAAGTGAGATAATTGTCTTTTCAAGATGGCCGCATCTCTTTTCGGAAGACGATCCAATCTTCCTGTTTTTTGTTTGGTTCTCAAGTCTCTAAACTTCTGAAGTCTCGTTTCTGTAGTCGACCAATTCGTTAACATCCCGCTGAGCCATTTTTTATTAACATAATGACACCGAGCCCTTATTGCAGCCCGTAATACTGAATCAGCTGCTTTTTTTTTAGTGCCAACAATTAAGAATTGTTTTTTCCTACTGGCTGCATCAAAAACCAAATCACAAGTTTCTGATAAAAAACGAGCAGTTTTAATAAGATTTGTAATATGCCGACCTTTACGCTTTGCAGAGATATAAGGTGCCATTTTAGGATTCCATTTTCGAATATCATGGCCAAAATGAACTCCCGCTTCCATCATCTCTTCCAAATTTATGTTCCAATACCTTCTTGTCATTTCTCCCCACACTCCTCCCTCTTTTTGTTTTTTTTTTTAACAAAAAGAGACGAGGTACCCTGAAAAAAAAAAAAATTGTTCCGATGGAACCTTCCCTTCTACCAGAGATTGGCCCGAAAGACAGGGCCAAGCCATTCTTCTTTTCTATTCATTATTATTTTGATTACTCTTACCAAATCAAATGACTGGATCAAATCCATAGATCCTTTTAAAATCAAAAGGGTGAATCTGCTCTTAGGAATCATTAAATACTAGAAATGATTGTTCTGATGTATCGTGGAAATTCTTTGAAAGGAAAGAATCTAATAAGGTTTTGTGGTGAAATAAAATATCTCTCATTTCCCCCTCGAATAGATTCTTCTCTTTTATTTCCAAGGGAAGATGCTTATGTTGCCTTGGAGGGTGCACTAATCCTTTGCCTTTGAATCCAGTACCAACCGGTATCATTCCCCCCAGAACAACATTCTCTTTCAGGCCTTTCAACCAATCGATACGACCCCGGAGAGCCGCTTTTGCTAAAACCCGAGCAGTTTCCTGAAAACTCGCTTCAGATATGAAACTTTGAGTATTCAGAGACGCTCTGGTTATTCCCAATAAGACAGCTCGGTAACAGATCGCTTCTTCCAAAGCGCGTCCCATTCGTTCCGCTCGCAACAATCCAACGAGTTCTCCGGGTAAAAAAACATTAGACAGTCCGTCTTCTGAAACCAACACTTTGGAGGTTATTTGACGGACAATAATTTCGATATGCCTATTATGTATCTGCACGCCCTGGGATCGATAAACCTTTTGGATCTTATTAACTAAAGAGATACGACTTTGCACTATAGTTAGCTCAGCACCAATCAAGAATCCCCAAGGAATTCCAAGAATTCTTATTATACATTTGTTCCAACCCTCCACCCTCTTTTTGAGATTCATTGATATTGAAGCAATTGAACGCACTTCTAACACCTGTTCCACTTTTGGAAGACCGTGCGTTATATCACCAGATCTTGATTTTTCATAGATAAATGTAACTAATGTATCTCCTTTAGAAAGCATTTTCCCATAATGACCATGCACAGTTGCCCCTGGGGTAGCCAAAAAGGGCTTAGCTGATCGTATTATTACAGAGTCAACTTGAACAATTAGAACTTGACCCGATTTTAGATACGGTCCTTTTTTGGCTATCCGTACATTTTCACAAATAAACTGCCCAAGACTAATGATTGTAGATGACTTTTCACAACAAGTGTAATGCAAAAAATCCCAATTTAAATCAAATGGATTCAAAATGATGTTCTTGCACGGATCGGGCTTCACAATTTTCCCATTTTCATCCATTAAAAAATATTGAAGTACTTGAAAAGTCGGTTTCAAATTGTCAAGTTGGAAATAGTTAGTTACCAAGATCTGATTAGAAGTTATTAAATGTGAAAATGAATAAAAATTCGCAATTTGAAGACCTGTTCCTAAAGGACCCAACAATTTCCTAGTTGAAATTTGGGGGTCCTTGTGACTGAATTCTTTTATCACATCGGAAGACTTTACATCGTTGAATGGACCTAGTCGCGAACAAGAACAATTGGATGCTGACAAAATTCTCAAAGATTGGCATTCCTTATTTTGATTCAACAACGTATGGATAGTTCCTTGATGTTGGGTAAGGGATTCTCGAATCTTTGCTCTGGAATAGGAATAAATGGAAGAAAAGGGGTTGATCCGGGTGCGATCTGATTCACTCTCGGAGATCAACCCTGAACCCGATAGATCATTCCGTTTGATAGTATACGAAATAGGCGATTTTGCTAAGTCGATTCTTAGAAAATCTTGAATCAAACCATTTGTCCTTATTTCAACAAAGGAAGCACGGGCCTCGTCGCTAGAAGAACTTTTTTTGTCTTGGTCCCAATTCAATACTAAACAAGTCCGAACTAATTGAATACCTGTCTCCGAACTTGCCCGAATTAGCGTGCCGTTTCCATAAAAGATATAATTGACAATTTGAAGTTGTACATTATCCCTTTCTTGCAGTATATCCGGGGGTAAAAGTCTTACTAAATTTATCCCATCCGTTATTTCATATGTGATTACAGGTCGAACTAAAACAAAATAGTTTCTCTTGGTAAGTGTGAGCCGTTGGATATAGAGCCATTTTTTGTCTTCCTTGGAATTTCTCTTTCCTGTTCTTGGTGGTATCAAAACGCCACTATGTTGGGAGATCTTTGCTGTCTTTCCAGGAAAATGGATATCTCCAGAAAAGATTCTAAGTTCAATTCTTTTTTTTTTTCTCTCCACTCGGACTAACCCACCTACTCGGCTTCTTGTCTTTAAAGTGATTGGTGTATCTCCTCCAATAATACTATTGTTTCGTACCAGTATCGAAGAAGATTCGGGTAAGAGATGCACTTCCTCAGGAATAAAAAAAAATCGATCGACTTTTATTGGGTCTTTTGGCTTTAATTCCGTGACTCCCCCATACTCAATGAAATCCTCTTTTTTGACGATTGACTGCATTTCGATTGTTTCATATTTAGTAATTCCCGAGTGCTTTCTTCTATATTGCGGATCATCGAAATATGCAAGAATACTGTTTTTACGGAAAATCCCATTGATCGGTATTTCAATTGAGATCCCCAAAGAGGGTGTTAATTCGTTCTCGCGTTCTTGAATCGCTTGGAGTGGGATGATGAATCTATTTCTTCGCCGCTTTGCCAATAAATCAGAATTCTCGTCGAGAATGGCCGTATATCTGAGATTACAAAGACCCGTACATATGATTCGATTACGTTCTGAAGAATTAGGAATCCCACCCCCCCTTTTCCCAGAACACTCCAACCTAAAGAATTTGGGTCTCGCTTGATTAGTAGTTCCTGAGGGGTTAGAAATAGATCTTCGTTTGCCAGAAAGAGAATGAGCGTTCATTTGATCTTGATCTTTGTGAATCGAAAGGGAGACGAGACTGGATCTCCATGGCTCCCCTAATAATATCCATAAATGACTTGTTTTTGG